TTCATGTATTCGATTTTACCAAAGAAAAATGACTCATTTAAATTTACTAAATGATTACTTGTAGCAAAAACCTTTCTCTTTTTTCTAACTGTAATGACTAGAAGTGATACTGATAATAATGATCCACATAAAAGGGCCGCATAGCCTAGTATCATCATACTTACGTGCATTATTAGCCACTCAGATTGAAGAGCGGGTACTAATATTGTGGATTCGTGTATTTCAGTTAAAAGACCTGAAGTAGCAAAGCCCTGGGTAAAAATAGCACTTGGTCCAATTATTGTGCTTAGAAGATTTGGATTTTTTTTGAAATACGGAACTATATGAATAAGGGAAAAGCTCCACGAAAGAAAGATTAATGATTCATATAAATCACTTAGTGGAAAATGTCTCGAATAAATCCAACGAGTAATTAATAATCCTGTTATACAGAAAAAAGTCATTATCATGCCCTTTTCGGATGAATCATATACTTTTACGATTTCATCGACTAAAAAGGTTATCAAATGAATTGTAATTCTAATTGAAACGATCGAAAAACAAATATGAGTTAATATATGTTCTAAGGTTGAAAATATCATAAAAAAAAAGAGTCCCTTAATTATAAAATAGAAATCGGCAATTGAATTCATTATAGGATCTATTTACTTTTTTTAGTAAATGATATGCCGCTACTCGGACTCGAACCGAGATGCTCTCGCACTGCTTCCTAAGAGCAGCGTGTCTACCAATTTCACCATAGCGGCTTGTCTTGAACTCATAATAGCCTATGAATAAGCAATCGTCTAGATTTAAGAATTCAATTGGGTGGAATATTTTTTAGGAAAGATTCAAATTGATGAATAAAAATCCGTTCAAATAGGTATTTGAAGGTTCATTTTTTTAGCTTAGGGTCTTAGTTTTATTGTGTATTTTATACTCTCTAAGACTTGAACTCTTGTAAAACTCGATCGTCCTACTATGAATTAAGGGATAGAACCCCCCCAAAAAAAAAACATTTTTCTTTTAATGAACTGTTTTTGATTTATTTGAGTTCAAAAAGTGAAACAAAAAATCCATTTTATCAATGACCATAAAAAAAAAGAACCTATTTTGGATCATTCAAAATTGACACATATTTATCCAGAATATCTTCACTAAGGGTTTTTGCCTGGATTGATGACGAGAGATGTATGGGGGTTTATAGTATAGGAGACTTCAGAGAAAATTCAAAAGTAATAAAGTTTCACAAAAAAGTTTAGAATTTGAATCAATTAGGTTCACTGGTTTTAGTAACGAAAGATTTTCTATACGCCCTTCTATAACAGAAAAAGTAGATCTATAGAAAAAAGAAAACCTTATATTATTGTAACAAATAGGTTGATGGGGAAAATAAGACTCCTCGGCTTGGAAATGATAAAATATACTAAATTTTCTTTTTAGTATCTTGTGTTTTTTTTGTCAACAAAAAGAAACTTTTTTTTCGAATTTGGTAAGGTAAACAGAAGAATTCTTCTTCTACATATTCTAAGAGTGGAACGAATTCCATTTCCTATTGATTAGCTCAACAGGGAATGGAATTCGGGAATTTTATTTTCGAAATGAAATGAGTCAATTTTTGAGTCAGGCCGATTCAGATTATTCCAACGTATTATGTTTTATTACTTATTTTATTTGTTTGTCGCACAAAAAAACTTTTTGAATTCCCACTAGAAAGAGATTTCCCTAAGGAAAATGCTTTTAACGCTGTGCAATACCCCTTCCTTTTCCAAACATTTTTACGAATACGCTTTTTTGATGCAGAAGTACGTTTTTTTGGAACTGCCATTTAAATTAAAATTAAGAGATTATTCATTGGTATAGCTGGATGTGAAAGACATCTATTGTTCAAAAAAAAGTTTGCACTTTTCTAATTCATTATGTATATCTTTTCTAGATAATATTTTTTTTTCTAAAAATCTAAAAGAATAGATAAGATGGGTTGAAAAAAAGGCCTAATTTGACTCGAGTTTTCAAATTCCAAGGAGACTCACCATTAATCTCTTTCTTTCATATGATTTGACCAATTGTAACTTCTTGATTTGAATATTTGAAATATTTAGCAGAAACTCAGAAAGAATAAGTAAAAAGAAATTCAAATTCTATTTAAGTTAGTTTAAGATTTAAGATAGTGCATATCTTCATTTTTTTATTGACTCCTTTCAAAAGAGGTAAGGTTCGGTGAATCGGAAACAATTAATATTAATTAAGAATTAAAAAACTTTTTTTATGGAACAGACATATCAATATGCGTGGATCATACCTTTTCTTCCACTTCCAGTTCCTATGTTAATAGGAGTGGGACTTCTTCTTTTTCCGACAGCAACAAAAAATCTTCGTCGTATGTGGGCTTTTCCGAGTATTTTATTGTTAAGTATAGTCATGATTTTTGCAACGAATCTGTCTATTCAGCAAATAAATACCAGTTCTATCTATCAATATGTATGGTCTTGGGCCCTCGATAATGATTTTTTCTTAGAAT